GGAGACCAGTGCTACTTCACCCGAGAAGACAAGCATGGAAGTCGACAACAATTTTGGATTCCATTGGTGAGAAGCGAGAAGTCGGGAGACTTCTTCCAGAAATGCGACACCTCTGGACGCCTCGCGTAGGATTCGAACCTCCGTACCACGCGGTACTACATTTTGAGTCTAGTATGCCTACCCTTCTTTCGAAGCAGAAGGGACGCGGTGGAGTTACGCTCACCAATCCTATTATACGAGTATATCTATATGCCTGTCAACTGCTGAACCGAATTTTCATCTCCTTTTTACCAAATTTACTAACTGGGAGACTCCACTCAGGTCAGGTTTAGACGAGGTACCTGGACCCTTTCCATTACTCATTGCTTCTTCATGGAGTGGTAAGGTTCCACTTCATACTGACGACGGCCGAGGGTTCGAATCTATTCTCGCCCGCAATCAATCATCCCTAAAGGGGTGGTTGATTCCCTCTTCCTACAGAGAGTTTCCTTTCCACGACCTGACAAGCCCACGCCTGCCTCGCAAGCAAATCTTCTTTTCAGTATCAATAAAATAATAACATATGAAAATACAAAAAAGATAGGCATTCTCTTTCTGCCTAAATACTTGGATGTAGCAGCATGGGTTGTCACTGCCCAACCCCAGCTGTGCATCGCGCGAAAATACTTATATCTCCTTCGGGGTAGACGGGTGATCATTTTCCTAGCAAGTGATTCCGGGTGCGAAAAGACAAATCCAAGCTAGATAGGAGAATGTCAGGATCAATTACCGAAGAAGATGTAACTATTTCGTAAGTTGCGGAGACAGACTAGTTGGGACAGCAGAACCGGCTTCTAATAAAAATCATTCGAAAAAGAAAAGTTCGCGTCACAAGAAGTGAGTCTAGAATAAAGTATTCCGTGTGATCCCGATAATGGGATCTATTAATATACCCGATAGGATTGATGCTAGTGCACGAATGATCATAGCTATTTCGATAGAACTTTTTGAAATTGATGGAGAAACTAATGAATTTCGTATATAAGTTGTGGATGCATCGCCCCTCCCATTCTTCCCAGTGAACATTAATTTAATTATTTTGAGATAATAGTAGATAGAAATGACACTTGTGACGAGCGCTACCAGAACTGATGGGTACGAACCAGCTTTCCATCCATGCCAAAAGAGATGGAGTTTACCGAAAAAACCGGATGGTGGAGGGATACCCCCTAGGGATGGTGAACGTAAAACCGGAGAGAATGTTAGAACAGGATCCTTCATGTATAATCCCGCGTAATCCCTAATATTATCAGTTCCGGTTCGTAAACCGAATGAGGTGATACGAGCAAAAGTTCCCAGATTCATGAGTATATAAATAAACGTATGAGTTATCATACTTGCGTAACCGTTCTCCGGGTCTGCAGCAAGTACTCCAATCATAATATATCCAATTTGGCTTATAGAGGGATAAGCTAGCATACGTTTCATGCTTATTTGAGTAACGGCAATTAGATTTCCTAATATCATGCTAGAGGTAGCTAATAATCCTACCACGATATGCCACTCATTAGATAGATGTGGAAAAATGATACCGAAGAGTCGCGTAAATAAAGCTGGAGCTGCTACTTTAGAGGTAACAGAGAAAAAAGCAACGACTGGTATAGGAGAGTCAGAGTCGAAAAGAAGATTTCCGATCTTTCCGCTCATTCAGAACCGTGCATGAAATTCTTACTTCACACGGCTCTTGGTTCGTAAGAGATTCACAACTGATGTTGCTCCCAGAACCTTCCTCGTGTATGTTTCAAACCCATTCTTCCTTGAATAATTCATAATCATTCAATATGAGGACTAATTGTTAACTTCTCGAGGAATCCCTCATCATTTGGTTAGATTACCCACCAGCAGTTTCGTCTCGAATTCTTTCTTGCTTGTTTGTCCTTCTTCATTTTTCACCAGAATCCTTTCAACAACTGAAACTACTTGTTGAGTTGGTAGGCACACACGCTGGGCGGGAGAGACAAATTGCGACTTTTTTCGTTCCTTG